TGTATAAGAGCCGAAATAGGAGTAGGCCCCTCCATGGCATCAGGTAACCATACATGAAGGGGAAATTGCGCAGATTTAGCAACTGCGCCGGCAAATAATAAAGAGGCACATAAAGTAACAAATAAAAAATGAACCTCATTATTATAAATCAAGTTATTAAATATTTCGAACAAATCTTGAAATTCGAAACTTCCCGTTATCCAATAAAAACCTAAGATTCCTAATAATAAACCAAAATCGCCTATCCGATTAGTTACAAATGCTTTTTGACAAGCGTTTGCCGCAGCGAGTCGTGTGAACCAAAAACCTATTAATAGATAAGAACACATTCCAACTAATTCCCAAAAAATATAAATTTGTATCAAATTCGAACTAGTAACTAATCCCAACATTGAAGTATTGAATAAACTCATATAAGCAAAAAATCTTAAATATCCTTGATCATGAGACATATAATTGTCACTATAAATAAGAACAAAAATTCCAACAGTAGTGATTAATATTGACATAATAGAGGTAAGTGAATCAATAAAGTACCCAAACTCGAAAGAAAAATCATTATTGATGGTCCAAGACCATACATATTGATAGATAGAACTTCTATTTATTTGCTGAAGAGACAGATCGACCGAAAAAATCATAACTATACTTAACAATAAAATATTGGGAAAAGCCCACATCCGACGAAGATTTTTTGTTGCCGTCGGAAAAAGTAGGAGTCCAATTCCTATTAAAATAGGAATTGGAAGTGGCACAAAAGGTATGATCCATGAATATTGATATGTATGCTCCATAAAAACTTTTTTTTTCTTATTCTTTCTTAATTAATCGTTTCTGATTCACCGGCTCTTATCTCTTTTGATTGAAAGGGAGCAATAAAAAAATTAAGATATTACAAAGTTAACTCGAATTTTCTATTCTTAATCTTTTAATCTTTCTCAAATATTTTAAAAATATTCAAATTTCGAAGTTAGAAGGAATCAAATGATATCACCGAGTTACTAATGAAAAAAAAAATTATTTGTTTAGTAAGATTTTTCTTTTCTGAAAATCTCAATTATTATTTATTATTACGTATGGCGATAATTTATATACATCGATAAAGAATACAAAGAATTCCACCACAAAAAGTACTTGATTTCGATATGAATCATAGGATGTCCTAGAACTTGACTTAATAAAAGAAAAACGAATTATTTGAGTTTGTTTATTCGATATTTGAGTTTGTTTATTCGAACTTATTAACTAGTTCATTTTCATTGCGGAATTGATTGATTGTCTTCCGTTACAATAAATTCATTTATTCTTGACTATCCGATGTTTTCTTTCCATTTACATATAATTAAAGGTAAAAATGACTATTACTAAAATGAAAATATTCTTTTTTTTTTCAAAATTATGTATCCTTTAACAGATTAACTACGAGTCTCATTCGAATTTGATTGAAAATGAAAATTGGGCATACTCTCTCTTCGAGCTTGACCAATTACCAATTAATAGAAAAAAAAATTCAAGTTTGTTTTTTTATTTTATTAGGTAGATAAAATGGTTTTTTTACACTTTTTGTTTTGATGTATTTTTCATGTATAAATGGAGATGTATAAATTATAAATGTAGGACGACAAAAAAAAATAGGCAGAGATAGAAATAGAAAAGGAAAGACTTTTTTTTTTACGTTTTTTTAATTTCATCAATTCAATTTATATGTCATAATAGATCCTAATCTATCCTATAGATTTGAATGGAGATATAAAAAAGAAAGGTACCAATAAATTAAATACAAATTCTTCTTTTTTTTTCTGCATAGTGTATGGAATATAAATAAAAAAAGGTTATATCATATTGTTTTTTTTTGTTGTAGAATAGAAGCATTTTATGTTATTTTCCCATCTCTATTTTTTTTTTTTTATGAAATTTGTATAGTAGTGTATAGTAGTATATATATATATATAGAATCTAGAAAATCTATAGGAATAGATAAATAATGACATAAAGAGACCGATCGTTTTGGTTTAAAAATAGATGTCTTTGACATCCAACTATAGCACTGCATAACCTTTTTTTTGAATGGCAGTTCCAAAAAAACGTACTTCTACATCAAAAAAGCGTATTCGAAAAAATGTTTGGAAAAAGAAAGGATATTGGGCTTCGTTGAAAGCTTTTTCATTAGCGAAATCTCTTTCTACGGGTAATTCAAAAAGTTTTTTTGTACGACAAATAAATTTGGAGTAACCTGAATTGGTTTAACTCGAATAAGATACAAAGGTTTTCTTTTTTGAATATCTTTTTTTTTCATTTCCGGGGTGGGGATTCTTATTTTCCCCATCGCCCTGTTAGTGTTATAATAATTTGTTATTTTTATAATATTCAATTTCTAATTATAATAATAAATAATTAAATAATAAGAATTTTGATATTTCTACTATATCTAGAGCGGACCATATATAAGAGCTTTAACTGGGTTGTTGAAACTAATCCATTAAGTTTCAATTTTGTAACT